TATAGAATTTACTTTAGATTCTCTATATAGAATTTACTTTAGATTTTCTATATAGAATTTACTTTAGATTTTCTATATAGAATTTACTTTAGATTTTCTATATAGAAAAAGAAAAAGAGGAACACATTTTTTCAATATTCTTTGATTTCAAAAGGACATTCTCAATGATGAAAAAATCGAATAAAATAAATAGAGAAAAGCCTACTCTCAGAATCGAACCGATGACCTTCGCATTACAAATACGAGGCTCTAACCACGGAGCTAAGCAGGCTGGCTTAACAGAAATTCGACATGCACAGGAATTCAATAAACTAGCAGAATCTTTACTGCTATTAACAATTCAATTAGAATACTAATTGAATTCCCTACTAGAAAAGATGAAAGAAGATAGACAAGAAATCAAAGATGAGAAAACACTTTTTCAAGAAAAGTATAAAATAGAGGCGAGATCGGCATGTTTATATAGGATTCTTTATCTACTATAATAGTAATTTACTACTTGAAAATGAACATGGTTTTGAAATTTGATTTCAAAACGAATCAATTTGAAATTGACAAAAAGGGGGAAATGTCACAACTTCAAGGATATGGTTATAGTAAAGAAGGGTGGACTGAATTGCTGAACAAACTAAGCAACATTGGCTATATACTCGGAAGAGACGCGTATCATATGTATAGTGATAAAACAGCTTTGAGACAAATATCTTTTTGGGAAAAGATTCGCGCGCATGGGGCAGATTCGTCTGTTGAATCTAAAAAATTTTATTTTGAAAGAACGGCCGAGTTTTACGAGCAAACGCTTCGTCAATCTGCTTTGACAATAGTCAGCGATCTGAGGACTAAATTGGGCGTCTCGAATCTAACCCAGACAATGAAACAAGACATTTGTAGCCAATTGATCCGTTCAATAATTTTTTTTCATTTTATTGGGCGGCGTCCGGTCAGTCAGAAAGGTGGGTGAAACATCGAATCTATTTAAGCCTAAACGTTCTTAATTAACTCCGAGTTTAATAAGAGGGTTCAGGTTAGGATTGATCTATATGTATATTATGTATATGATTCAACATGCCAACTATTAAACAATTCATACATTCCCCCAAATATTTGGGGGAATGTATGAATTGAGAAAAAAGAAGTGGTAATGGGAGTATTTGTCCTATATATGCAAATAGAAAGCGGGCAGATCTTTACCCGGAGTAGAGTCTAAACTTAAAAAGATTAAGATTAAAGAGGCCCATTTAGGAACAAGAAACTGACATCGTGATTTGGATTCGATCTCGACGAAAGAATACATCAATGAAAAGTGAATTCGATAAGTTTAATGAATTCTTTTTTTTGATAAGAGGCTCGGGGGATTATAAGATTTTATATTATAAGAAACGGAATCCAAATTCGTCGAAAAATCTAAGCAAAATTAGAAGTCCGAAAGAGCATGCTATGAAATCCGAACGGGGGTTGGAATCTATACATTGATTTTTTTCGCAAAATTTTGGAACCGTATGCGTCAAAAGGCGCCCGTACGGTTCCTAAGGAATCTAATTTTACCCTAATCGACCGACTTTATCGAGCCAGAGCACTTTTTTTATTCCAAGAACTTACTGCGGAGGTTACGGCTAACATTACCGGTCTTATGGCATTTTTAAATATCGAGGATAATACCCTAGAGCAATTTTTATTTATAAACTCTACGGGTGGAAAAATAGTGGATGGGCTGGCTGTGTATGACATGAGCCAAGGAGTACTACCAGATGTACATACACTATGCATGGGATTAGCCGCCTCAATGGCAGCTCTCATCCTGTCCGGAGGAGCACTGACGAAACGTATAGCATTCCCTAACGCTTGGCGCCAATGAGGTTTTATTTGAGAGAAAAAAGAAGACTATGCCTTCGCCATATGAAATATGAATATTAAGTAATAATAGCATGGCACTTTGAATTCGATATATGAAAGTTTTTTATTGTTTTTTCAAAGCATTAGATTATGTATCGAGAGAGTAGTATGAGATAAAAGGTATTTCTGATTTTTCTTATCTATCGGGAGTCTAGTTCAGCGTCACAAACTTTTTTAACACCGGAGGTCTATTCAAAATATTTATGTTAGGAAGGAGTAAAAAAAAAAGATTCTTTTTTTCCTTAGGTTATTTTATATATATATATATTTATTTAATCAAATAAAAAAGCAACTTTGGGATTCCTTAATCAAATATATAAAGCAACGGAGCCATCACAGTCCTTTTTAACGGCCACGAAAGAAAGGGTGGTAATTTGATCATTTAACGATTGGGATCTAATAGATCCTTTGTTTCTCTTTCTTTAATAGAGGGTAAGGATCAATTTTAGGGAGAGCCGTATGCAATGCATAAAAGATGCCTGTACGGTTGTGCAATTCTATCTTTTTTCTTGTTCTTCTTTTATCTTCCCTTCATCCTGCGAAATAGAAGAACCTTTTATTATATTATTTTATAATATTCTAGCATCAGGGTAATGATCCATCAACCAAAAGCTAAGATAGAAGGACATCCTTTGAACAAGCACGATGATGCAGAATTGGACATAGACGAAGTACTGCAATTACGCGAAACTGTCATATATCATTATGCAAAAAGATCGCCTAGCCCAGAATGGGTTATAGCCGAAGACATGGAAAGAGATACTTTTATGACACCAACAGAGGCCCGAACTTATGGAATTATTGATTCTATCGGGGTTGATATAGTTGATATATATATAAAGGAGGATTCAAACGATGTGTAACCAAATTTGGAGGGACGTGGTAACGAAACTGATCAATCGGGGCTATGACGCGGGAAATCACACGTTTTGGATAGACAACTTGATCTTTACAATGCTACCTTGGTTTAGGATTAAGATGGACGTTTTTTTGCATGTAGAGGAATCCGTTACCAGAGGAAAAATATTATATTTTACAACTAAAGCCAAGGACATGGAAGAGCTGCTCTGTCACTCTATCTTGCAAAAGGTCATTATTTTGAAGAAGAAACATCACCTTACGGTTCTCACGGTGAGCCTGAAAAACGACATTTGCAGCGAATTCCAACTTGATATCAAAGATTTAGCCTTTTTTTGGGCGGTCAGCGGCAAGGAAAAAAGCTGGATTCGAAATCGCATCCTGCTACTCCTAGAAGCCATTCTCAATTCTGAATACATAAGATTAAATATTATAAGAAATGAAATCTAAATTCGTCGACTAAACAACATTAGAAGTCCGAAAGGGCATGCTAAGAAATCCGAACGGGGGTTGGAATCTATACATTGATTTTTTTCGCAAAATTTTGGAACCGTTCGAGTTTAATAAGGTTAAGATTGATCGAAACCATCCCATCATATATATATATATGCTGGAATGCTGGAAACAATTGGAGAAATTAGATGCAGTTACTAATTCATGATCTGACATGAAGGGTATGAAGAATTCGCGACATTCCGTGACCAAACTAGCCAATCCTGGCTATACACATGGAGTCCAGATAGTTGAATTTTAAATGCTCATTCAATAAAATAAAAAAAAGTAGGATGATATGCTTCTGAGCCCGAATTGGATCGACTCCATGACCAAACTAGTCTATCGTGGCTTTACACATGGCGTCGAGATAGTTGATACTGCGAAATCAATGTTTCCGCAAATCCCATTTGGGGTTACCGATCACGAGACTGTTATGTTTGCAGAAATGTTCTTTGAACTTGGAAAAAGATTTTATTTCTGGCATGAAGCGCAGAAGATGGGGGATAACCTCTATAGATCCGTAGAAATTAGAATTACTATTTTGAGGGATAGACATGGCCCGCCGCTGTCAGAAAGAAGAAAAGATGAAATTTGCAACGAATTCGCGCACGACATTATAGATATTGCCTTTTATTGTGCGGTGGCCGGGCTAAAAAAAGAAGACATTCTAGATTACATCAAGTTACAACTAAATCTCGATAGAACTGACTTTATAGACTAGCTCTAAACCATTCCATTATGTATATAATGTATATGATTCAACATGCCAACTATTAAACAAATTTAAATAGAAAAGAATAATGGCTTGTCCCCATCTACAGGGCCGAGCTACGATAGAAGGGAAGGTTCCATCGGAACAAAACGAAATTTTTTCAGGGTACCTCGTCTCTTTTTTTTCAAAAAAAAAAAGAGGGGAGAGTGTGGGGAGAAATGACAAGAAGATATTGGAACATAAATTTGGAAGAGATGCTGGAGGCGGGAGTTCATTTTGGCCATGATATTAGGAAATGGAATCCTAAAATGGCACCTTATATCTCTGCAAAGCGTAAAGATAGGCATATTACAAATCTTATTAGAACTGCTCGTTTTTTATCAGAAGCTTGTGATTTGGTTTATGATGCAGCAAGGAGGGGAAAACAATTCTTAATTGTTGGCACTAAAAAAATAGCAGCTGATTTAGTATTTCGGTCTGCAATAAGCGCTCGGTGTCATTATGTTAATAAAAAATGGCCCAGCGGGATGTTAACGAATTGGTCTACTACAGAAACGAGACTTGAGAAGTTTAGAGACTTGAGCACCAAACAAAAAACAGGGAGATTGAATCGTCTTCCGAAAAGAGATGCGGCTATTTTAAAAAGACAATTATCTCGCTTGCAAAGATATCTTGACGGGATTAAATATATGACAGAGTTACCCGATATTGTAATCATCGTTGATCAGCACGAAGGATATACGGCCCTTCGGGAATGTCTCACTTTGGGAATTCCAACAATTTGTTTAATGGATACAAATTGTGACCCCGATCTCACAGATCTTCCAATTCCAGCGAATGATGACTCTATATCTTCAATCCGATTCATTCTTAACAAATTAGTATTCGCAATTAGCAAAGGCCGTTCTGACTCTATAAAAAATCGGTGATTAATAATAAGATAAATAACTTATTTCGTTTCGGAACCTTCATAGATTTATTGAATCGATTACTATTTCTGAATCTCAAAAAGATATAAAAATTACTGGGAATAGAATGTGAT